CTACCTGTTATCCAATAAAAACCTAAAATTCCTAATAATAAACCAAAATCCCCTACACGGTTAGTTACAAATGCTTTTTGACAAGCATTTGACGCAGGAGGTCGCGTAAACCAAAACCCTATTAATAGATAGGAACACATTCCAACCAATTCCCAAAAAAAATAAATTTGTATCAAATTTGAACTAGTAACTAATCCTACCATGGAAGTACTGAAAAAACTCATATAAGCAAAAAATCTCAAGTATCCTTGATCGTGAGACATATAATTATCACTATAAATAAGAACCATGATTCCAACAGTAGTGATTAACATTGACATAATAGAAGTAAGTGGATCGATCAAGCAGCCGAATTCTAAAGAAAAATCATTATTGAGTGTCCAAGACCATACATATTGGTGGATAGAACTGCTATTTACTTGCTGAATAGACAGATTAGTTGAAAAAATCATGACTATACTTAACAATAAAATACTTGGAAAAGCCCACATACGACGAAGATTTTTTGTTGCTGTCGGAAAAAGAAGAAGGCCCACTCCTATTAACATAGGAACTGGAAGTGGAACGAAAGGTAAAATCCACCCATATTGATATGTTTGTTGCATAAGAAAATTTAAATTCATAATTAATTGTTTCCGATTTATCGGATTTTACTTCTTTTGAAAGGAGTCAATAAAAAAATGAAAATATGCACTAACTTAAATAGAAAAATATTTTTTTTTTCATTTTTATTTCTTTTTTCTGAATTTCTTGTAAATATTGCAAATATTCAAATCAAGAAGTTCCAATTGGTCAAATCATATGAAAGACAAAGATTAATTATGAGTCTCCTTCTAATTTGAAAATTCAAGTCAAATTTGGACAAGTTACTCAAAATATTCTTCTTTTTTTTAGAAAAATTTTATGCGATTTTACCATATCGTTCATAGTCTATTCTTTTAGAATTTTAGAAAAAAATTATCTAGAAAAGCGAAGATTTTTTTTGAACAATAGATGTCTTTCACATCCAGCTATACCAATGAGTAATCTCTTCATTTTATTTAAATGGCAGTTCCAAAAAAACGTACTTCTGCATCAAAAAAGCGTATTCGTAAAAATTTTTGGAAAAGGAAAGGCTATTGGTCGGCGTTAAAAGCATTTTCTTTAGGGAAATCTCTTTCTACCGGGACTTCAAAAAGTTTTTTTGTGCGACAAACAAATAAAATCAAAAAATAAGTTATTAAGAAATAAAGCGGAAAACCTTAGAACAATATAATCTATCGACCTGACTCAAAAACGGAACCCTTCCGTTTCAAAAAAAAAAAAATTCCCCAATTCCATTTCCTGGTGAATTAATCAATGGGAAATGGAATTCTTCTGGTTACTTTGACCGAATTCAAACAAAGTTTTTTTAACAAAAAAAAACACAAGATACTCGATTTAAATTTTCGTATATTTTCTTTCCAGGACGGGAGTCTTTTTTTCCCATCAACCTATTTGTACTATAATATTTTTTGCACAACTTTCTTACTTTTTAATTTCTATAAATTCTTATATAGAGCCCATATATCTCTCCCCATCAATTCACGCAAAAGCATTTAATGAAAATATTCTGGATAAATAGGTGTGAATTTTGAATAATCTAAAATCTTTTTTTGTTCATTCATAAAACTGATTTTTGGGTTGTACTTTTTTAAATTAAAATCAAATAACTCAAAAACGGTAAATTTAAAAAAATGTTTTTTTGGGGGGGCTTAATGCATAGTAAAACTTGCTGCTTTTACAAGAGTTCCAGTCGAGAAGAGTCTAAAACCCACAATAAAACTAAAACAATGAACCTTCAAGTACATATTTGAAGAAATTTGTATTCATCAATTTGAATCTTTCCAACAAAATATTGCATTCTTAAATCTAGACGATTTCTTATTCATAGGCTATTATAGGGTCAAGACAAGCCGCTATGGTGAAATTGGTAGACACGCTGCTCTTAGGAAGCAGTGCTAGAGCATCTCGGTTCGAGTCCGAGTGGCGGCATGACATGTCCTAAAAAAATAAAATAGATCCTATAATGAATAATAATGAATTCAATTTCGGATTTCGATTTTATAATTAAGGAACTTTTTTTTATGATATTTTCAACTTTAGAGCATATATTAACTCATATTTCTTTTTCGACTGTTTCAATTCTAATTACAATTCATTTGATAACCTTTTTTGTCGATGAAATCGTAAAACTATATGATTCATCCGAAAAGGGCATGATAATGATCTTTTTGTGTATAACAGGATTATTAATTTCTCGTTGGATTTATTCAAAACATTTTCCACTAAGTGATTTATATGAATCGTTAATCTTCCTTTCATGGAGTTTTTCTTTTATTTATATCGTTCCATATTTCAAAAAAGAAAAAAATATTCTAAACACAATAATTAGCCCAAGTGCTATTTTTTCCCAGGGATTTGCTACCTCAGGTCTTTTAACTGAAATACACGAATCCACAATATTAGTACCCGCTCTTCAGTCCGAGTGGTTAATAATGCATGTAAGTATGATGATATTAGGATATGTAGCCCTTTTATGTGGATCATTATTATCAGTATCACTTCTAGTGATTACAGTTAGAAAAAATAGAAGATTTTTTTCTACGAATAATCGTTTATTAAATTTAAATGAGTCATTTTTACTTGGTAAAGTCAAATACATGAATGAAGGAAAAGGAAAAAATGTTTTACAAAAAACTTCTTTTTTTTCTCCAATAAATTATTATAAGTCGCAATTGATTCAACAATTGGATTATTGGAGTTATCGGGTTATTAGTCTAGGATTTCTCTTTTTAACGATAGGAATTCTTTCTGGAGCAGTATGGGCTAACGAAGCATGGGGATCCTATTGGAGTTGGGACCCAAAAGAAACTTGGGCCTTTATTACTTGGATCATATTTGCAATTTATTTACATACTCAAACAAATATAAAATTGAAGGGTACAAATTCAGCAATTGTAGCGTTTATTGGGTTTCTTATAATTTGGATATGCTATTTTGGAGTAAATCTATTAGGAATAGGGTTACATAGTTATGGTTCATTTACATTAACATCTAATTAAATTCAAAAAGCTTACTACTTACGAATAGGAATAGAAAAGCATACAACGCATATGAATATCACTTTGTGTGAACTAGCGAGAGCCCCGTGACTTTGATTCGCGGCACTCTCGCCAGTTCTAGTTCAAATTTATTTTTTTTTTACTTAAACTTAACACAAGAGAAGAAAAAGCCTTCTTTTTTTTCATTGTACAACGAACCTTTTTGGAAACGATAAGATCGTTTTTTCATTTTTTTATCAATAAAAAAACGATCTATAAAAAGAATTAGATAGGATAACTTCAACCTTTTCAACTGATAGTGAAAGAACGAAATCTGGGTATATACCAATACCGAGTACGGGTAAAAAAACAGATATTGAAAGAAATAATTCTCGCGGCCCAGAATCAAAAAAATAAGAGTTTGGGCCATTAAATATCTTGTATCCATAGAACATCTGGCGTAACATAGATAATAAATAAATAGGGGTTAATATCATTCCAATTGCCATTACAAAAGTAATTGGGATTTTTGTCATTAAAAGAAATTTTGGACTAGTAACTAATCCAAAAAATACTATTAATTCGGCAACAAAACCACTCATACCTGGTAATGCGAGGGAGGCCATCGAAAAACTACTGAACATCGTGAACATTTTTGGCATTGGGATAGCTATTCCACCCATTTCATCAAGATAAAGAAGACGTATTCTATCATAAGTTGTTCCGGCCAAGAAAAAAAGTGCAGCACCGATAAATCCATGAGAGATTATTTGTAAAAGGGCTCCGTTGAGCCCCATATCCGTGATAGAACCAATTCCTATAATTAAAAAACCCATATGAGATACAGAGGAATAGGCTATTCTTTTTTTTAAATTCCGTTGACCCAGAGATGTTGAAGCTGCATAGATTATTTGCATTGCGCCCACTATTATCAACCAAGGAGAAAATAGAGAATGAGCATGAGGAAAAAATTCCATATTGATCCGAACTAATCCATACGCTCCCATTTTTAATAAGATTCCGGCTAGAAGCATACAAGTACTATAATGCGCTTCTCCGTGGGTATCTGGTAACCATGTATGTAGGGGTATGATTGGTAATTTGACAGCAAAAGCAAGAAAAAATCCACTATAAAATAATATTTCCAAGGCCGCGGGATAGGACTGATTAGCCAATATTTCAAAATTTAATGTTGGTTCAGTAGAACTATATAAACCGACACCCAGAACTCCCATTAAAAGAAAAATAGAACCCCCTGCCGTGTACAAAATAAATTTTGTAGCCGAATACAGGCGTTTTTTTCCTCCCCACATGGATACAAGTAGATAAACGGGAATTAATTCTAACTCCCACATGAGAAAAAAAAGTAAAAGATCTCGAGAAGAAAATAATCCTATTTGTCCACTGTACATTGCTAACATCAGGAAATGAAATAATCGAGAATCTCGAGTAACTGGCCAAGCCGCTAAAGTAGCTAAAGTAGTGATGAATCCCGTTAGTAAAATGGGTCCTATAGAGAGTCCATCTATTCCTAATCTCCAATGAAAATCCAAAAAAAGGATCCATTTATAATCCTCTATTAGTTGGATTAATGGGTCGTCTGATTGAAAATGATAGCAAAATGCATAAGTCGTTAGAAGAAGCTCTAAAATACACATACATATAGTATACCAACGGATTACTCTATTTCCCCTATGTGGAAGAAAAAAAATTAAGCAACCTGCAAATATTGGCAAAACCACAATTATTGTTAAACAAGGAAAATGGTTCGTGGTAAAGACAAGATACGCTTGGGCCAGAAAAATCCGTGCTCAATTGAATTTTATTTTGAGCACGGATTTTGTCGGTAAAAAAAAAAAAAAGAAAAATGGATTCAAGTAGAGTTTTATGGAATGTATCAATAAGCTAGACCCATACTGCGAGTTGTTTCATGCCATAAATAAACCCGAACACTCAAAAAATCCGTTGGACACGCGGATTCACACCTCTTACAACCAACGCAGTCTTCGGTCCTTGGGGCAGAAGCGATTTGTTTAGCTTTACATCCATCCCAAGGTATCATTTCTAATACATCGGTGGGGCACGCCCGGACACATTGGGTACATCCTATACATGTATCATAAATCTTTACTGAATGTGACATTGGATCTATACACTTTGAACGTCATAAATTTTCGATCTAGTAAACTAACTTATAAATGAATCCTATAAGTTAGATACCGGACGAATCAATGAGTGATCATAATCAATTTTCTTCCGAATTTCTTTATCAAAAAGGACCAAAATACTTTGATTTCTTGTGTTTTTGCAACCACAATTATACCTTACAGGTCTCAAACCTATTAATTTGAACTTATTTCTAAATATTCAATTTTCCACCGGTACAATGAATACTATTTATTCAACAAGTTTGATTGGTTAATACGAGTTGATTTTTTGTTACGATAAATTGATGAAACAATAGCCGGTCCAATAGCTGCTTCAGCGGCTGCAATAGTTATAACAAAAATGGAAAAAATGTCTCCTCTTAATTGACGATTATCAAAAATATCAGAAAATGTTACAAAATTTATATTAACTGAATTTAATAGAAGTTCAAGGCACATAAGGGCTCTAACCATATTTCGACTTGTGATCAATCCATAGATACCAACAGAAAACAAATAGGCACTCAAAACAAGTATATGTTCGAGCATCATTAATCAACTCCTTATCAATTTTGATTCGTTTTAATCTGAACAATAATTGAATAGACTCGATTCTAACAAATAACAAATATGAAACAGGAAAATAGATTGGTAATAGAAATAGATCGATATAAAACGAAAGCCTTTCTATTCGATTAAAAAAAAAGTAATTCAAATTAACAAATTATAGCTTTTGTGTTAGTTAATTCGATTTGAATTACTTGTTGATTTCTTATTGACGAGCTATAGAAATAGCACCTATTAAAGCGACTAAAAGGATTATTGAAATGAGTTCAAATGGAAGAAAAAAATCCGTTGCTAAATGAATTCCAATTTGTTGGCTATTACTTATCAAATCTTGTTCTAAAATATGATTTGATTTTGTAGTCCAGCTGATCCCATACCAGGCCGTATCTGGAATAGTAGTAATTAGTGAAATACAAAGACTTGTACAAATCAGTGAAGTAACCCCATCCCCAACGGTCCAAAGATGAAAATCTTTGTAATATTCTGAACCATTCATAAACATCACAGCAAAAATTATTAAAACATTTATAGCTCCTACATAAATAAGGAGCTGCGCAGCAGCTACAAAATATGAGTTCGATAGAATATAGAATAAGGATATACAAAAAAGAACCAATCCCAACGAAAAGGCCGAATAAATTGGATTCGGAAGTAATACTACTGCCAGACTTCCTAATATAAGACCCGATCCTAGAAAGACTAAAAGAAAATCATGTATTGGTCCGGGTAAATCCATTTGATTTTATCAAAAAAATCGAAATATTTCATGTCTTTGTTGACCTGACCAGGAAAAAAGAAGTTATCCTTTTTTTTTTATTTTAACATATACATATTAATTTAATTGAATTTGAATGAATCGGGATGATTTGGATTGATGGAAATACAGGACTGCTTTTTTTTCGTTTCGAAAGCAAAGGTTAAAACTTTATCTTTATATTTTATATTATTAAATCATTACATTATTCGAATAGAAACTCATTTTAAATGAAAATCAAGCCACGACCCTCACCAACTAACCATTCTTTTGTATTCACCAAGCAAAAACCTCATTCCTTTAACTCCAAAAAATTTCAAAAGCTTTTTTTTTTGAATTTATAAATGTTTTGTAAATCGAGAGTTTTATACATTGTTGAGTTGAGGTAAATTCGAAGAAATTGTTCGAATTGTGTAATCTTCAATTATTGAGACCGGTAACCGACCTAAAGCAATTTGATTATAATTCAATTCATGACGATTATAAGTAGAAAGCTCATATTCTTCGGACATTGATAAACAATTTGTTGGACAATACTCAACACAATTACCACAAAATATACAAATTCCAAAATCAATACTGTAATTAAGTAATCGTTTCTTTCGAATATCCATTTGCAATTTCCAATCTACAACGGGTAAATCTATAGGACATACACGAACACATACTTCACAAGCAATGCATTTATCAAATTCAAAGTGGATTCGGCCTCGGAAACGTTCTGATGTAATCAATTTTTCGTAGGGGTATTGAATAGTTACAGGTAAACGATTTGCATGGGACAAGGTAATCACGAAACCTTGACCAATGTACCTGGCAGCTCGTATTGTTTGTTGACCAGAGTTCAAGAACCGAGTTAGCATAGGGAACATGTCGGAATATCTATAAATAAATTTACTCGTTTCTTTCTCTTGTTTGAGACAAGTTATGAAGAATAGAATATTCTATTCCTTTACAGTGAAAGAAGTTGGAACGAAGTCGTTAATAATAGATTACCCAAAGAAATAGGTAAAAGAAATTTCCACCCAAGATTTAATAGTTGGTCCATTCTCAGTCTTGGTAAAGTCCATCTTGTTGCAATAGAAATGAATAAGAACAAATAAGTTTTAGCCAGTGTAATAAAGATACCGATTATTGTTCCAAAAACCTTCCCTCTTTGATTTATGTCAAATAACTCAGGACCAAATAGGTTTGGAATAGAAAGATTCCACCCCCCCAAGTAAAGAACTGTTACAAATAATGAAGAAATTAGTAGATTTAGATATGAAGCAACATAAAATAAGCCAAATTTTATACCTGAATATTCGGTTTGATAACCAGCTACTAATTCTTCTTCTGCTTCTGGTAAATCAAAAGGTAATCTCTCACACTCGGCTAGAGAAGAAATTAGAAAAATGATAAACCCTATGGGTTGACGCCACAAATTCCACCCCCAAAAACCATATTTTGATTGTGTTTCAACTATATCAACTGTACTTAAACTGTTAGATAATCATAGTCGACAATAACATCACTGCTTTCATCGCTATTACAGAACCGTACATGAGATTTTCACCTCATACGGCTCCTCATAGGTCACAAATCAATCTAAGAACCTTTCAAATTTATCTTGATGGTAGGATCGATAGAGAATAAAACTCTTATCCTAAGGCCTAGAATTAGACTAATGGAATTCTGTCTGCTATATTTATAATTAGAATAAAAAAGTGCTTCTGAATTGATCTCATATTTTAAGAATTTTCATTTTTCTTTTTTGATTAAAAACTTATCCTTGAATGAGAAAAAATACTTTTTAGAGGAATATCCCATAGATATTTCAACTTCTCGTTTTCGATTACGAAAAAGAATTTAGGCATTGCATAACAAGAATTGGATTTCGTTCCTATTCTCCTTTCTCAGAAAAGAGGTATTACTCGCATTATCAAAAGTAAAAGATTTCTTCGTTTTGATAGTTATTTACTTAATCGGTGGACAGGAACATACTCTGGGTCGAAATCGTGGGGAGTACTTCTTAAGAATTTCTACCAACTTAAAGCCCCAATTCGAATTATTTTTCTATAACAAAAATATCCTATTGGATAATTTTCAGAATCTCCATTACTAATCCTTTGTGTATCTTGGTCTTCCTAACCATCCACTCGTTTTTTTAATCTTTCATTAGGATAATACATCTATGCTATGGTAATAGTATAGAAAAAACCCATACAATTGATCTTTTAAACCCGCTTCAAGTCATGATGACTAATCAGCCAATCTTGGGGTAAACAGCCTTGACTGCTTATGTTTACTTTCACTTAATTCTTATTCTTGTACGTAGGAAATGAGATTTCATTCTTTTAACAGCAAATTTGTAAGCCGTTTTATTTCACTCATAGAACTATCTGGTTTAATTCATCAACTCAATGATGAATAAAAAAATCGATATTCAAATCATTTGACTTTCTTGTTAGAATTAGAAAGAAAAGAAATGGGGGAATTTTTATGTCTCACCGAATCACACGTAGAGATATTGATAATACACATAGAGTTAATGGTATTTCATAACTAATTGATTGAGCAGCAGCCCTTAATCCACCTAAAAAGGAATATTTATTATTTGATCCATATCCTGACATAAGCAATCCAACGGGAGCAAGACTTGAAATGGCGATCCATAAAAAAACACCAATACTAAGATCAGCTAGAATAAAGCGACAACTAAAGGGAATTATTGAATAACTTAGTAAAATGGATATGACTGCTATGGATGGACCAATACTGAATAAACGAGTATCTCCTCTAGATGGAAGAATATTTTCTTTGAAAAGTAGTTTTGTACCATCGGCTAAAGCTTGAAGAATTCCCAAAGGCCCCGCGTATTCGGGTCCAATACGTTGCTGTATCCCTGCGGATATTTCTCTTTCTAACCAAACAATTACTAGAACACCCAGTGTGATTCCTAATACAAGAATGAAAATAGGGACAAGCATCCCTATGATTCCATAAAATTCTTTTAAGGATTCCAATCTGGAAAAAGAATGGATAGCTTCTATTTCTATTATATCAATTATCATTTCAACGATCAACTTCTCCCATAATGATATCTATACTACCTAGTATCGTCATAATATCAGCCAATTTCATTCTTTTAACTAACTGCGGAAGAATTTGCAAGTTGATAAACCCCGGCGGTCGGATTTTCCATCGCCAAGGAAAAACACTCTGATCTCCGATCAGAAAAATTCCCAATTCTCCTTTTGGTGCTTCGACTCTTACATAAAGTTCTTGCTTGGACAATTCAAAAGTGGGAGAAGGCTTTTTACTAATAAATCGATATTCAAAATCATTCCATTCAGGGTCTTTTATTCTATCAAAGCGCCGGCTTTCTAAATTCTCATATGGCCCCCCTGGAATTCCTTCCAAGGCTTGTTGGATTATTTTTATGGATTCTGTCATTTCACTAATTCGTACTAAATAACGAGCTAATGAATCCCCTTCTTTTTGCCATTGAATCTCCCAATCAAATTCGTCATAACACTCATAACGATCAACTTTACGAAGATCCCATTGTATTCCGGAAGCTCGTAGCATTGGCCCCGATAAACCCCAATTTAGTGCTTCTTCTCCGCCAATAATACCTACGCCTTCCACTCGTTCTAAAAAAATAGGATTTCGGGTAATAAGCTTTTGATATTCAGCAACCCCAGTTAAAAAATAATCGCAAAAATCCAAACATTTATCTACCCATCCATAAGGTAGATCAGCAGCGACCCCTCCGATACGAAAATAATTATGCATCATGCGCATACCGGTAGCAGCCTCGAATAGGTCATATATCAATTCTCGTTCTCGAAAAATATAGAAAAAGGGGGTCTGTGCCCCAATATCTGCCATAAAAGGGCCAAGCCATAACAAATGGGAAGCGATACGACTCAACTCCAGCATAATAGCTCTAATATAGCTAGCCCTTTTAGGTACTTGAATATTGCCTAGCTGTTCAGGTCCATTTACAGTTATTGCTTCTGTAAACATGGTAGCTAAATAATCCCAACGTGTTACATAAGGCAAATATTGTATAATTGTTCGATTTTCCGCAATTTTCTCCATTCCTCTATGTAAATAACCTAATATAGGTTCACAGTCAATAACATCTTCACCATCGAGAGTAACGATCAGTCGAAGAACACCATGCATTGATGGGTGGTGAGGCCCCATATTCACTATCATAAGGTCATTTCTTGTAATTGGTGTAATCATAAGTTTTTCCCGAGTCAGTCTTCCATGCATTTCTGAAAGTAAAAAGAAGTTCATTCAAATTTAAATGACTAAGCTCATCAAATGGTATCGTGCTTCAAATTAACGCGTTTTTATTTCTCGAATATCCAACTCATCAATTAATTCTTTATAGCGTCCTCTACTTCTTTTTGACAAATAGGCTAGTAGTCGTTGACGTTTTCCCAAAATTTTGCGCAAACCTCTCTGAGATGAAAAGTCTTTTTTGTGCAATTCCAAATGTGAAGTAAGTCTCCTTATCTTCGTGGTGAAACTGAATACTTGAAATTCAACAGACCCTTTACTTTCTTCGTTTTCTTTTTGAGAAATAATCGAAATTACTGAAATTTTTACCATAAAAAAATGCTCCTTTTTCCTTGTACAGATGTGGATTTTACCGATCAGTAATAATAATGCTATTAGTTTTTATGTGGTATATACAATAATTTAATGCAAATAACTCCTAATTTTCTGAATTCAGACCAATCAATCAAATTTGAAATTCTATTTAGATAGGAATAGAAAACGATTGGTACATTTTCGCATCGAAAAATTTAGACCTAAAATTCAGAAGTTTCTGTTAATTCATTTCGAGATCTAATTGAGATATTATTCAAAGTAATTTCATATTGGATACTCGAATGAGATGGGAGATAAGAAAAGCGCATGATCTGTCTATTTGTTTACTTTCATATACCCTAGAAATTATATAAATTATATTTTATATTCTAGGGTATATAGAAATAGGATCTAGGATATATAGAAAAAGTGTATTATTCACAGAATTTCAATCGCGGATACAGATGTATTCTTAACATACTGAAACGACTGCCATTATTGGTATCAAACCAATAACGATTCATACAAGCTAAATCTTCTAATCGATAATTAGGCCAAAGAAAGAGCTTTAATTTCATTAATTTATTTTTCTCTCTATTAATATTGTCATGTGAAACTTGGATGCTGTTTGTTACGTTCTTTTCATTCCAAAATACTAGATTTCTATCTATAGAATTTATATTCTTTGAATTGAAACAAATTAGAATTCTCACTTTTCTACGACGTTTAAACGATAAAATAGTTTCCGGAACAAGTAAATAAAAATGCTTTTTGTCTCTATTTGCGGTTATTCTTTGATGTGGTAAAATAGTTTCATCAAAATTTTTCTTAGAAACATATCTTTGCTCTTGATATTTTTGATTAATTTGATGCTTACTCTTATGAAGCAACGAAATACCTATGGTTTGGTACATAATAAATTGTCCGTCTTTTTTGCCAGACAGACGAAGTGGTTCTACAATCAATACTCCTTTCTTCATCAACTCTGAGAGAGTCAAATTCTTTTGAATCAACATTATATCCAAACTCATTTCTCTCTTTTGAATGGAGGATATAGTAATTTTTCTTGGATCTATCAGTCTAAGCAGGAGACAATAGATCTTGATATTATTGATCATTCTTTGATTCAAAGTTGCGTCCCATCTCAATTGAAAAAGCAAATAATGTTTCAGGAAGAAATCTAGTTCTGCTTCTGTATTGCTTTTGTATTGTTTTTTCTTTTTCCCCTTTTTCATGTCCGAGCTTGCATAATTTTCTTCAATATCTTTTTGTTGTGAGAAAACAGATCCGCGATCTCCTTGGCTTATGGGTTCTTCTTCATTTCGATGCTTTTTATTCGATGCTATCAACAAATTTATCTTTTTCTTTTCATTAATATTTATATTTTTACTACTATTTAAATTTAAAAGAAGTAATTTGCTTGGTATAAACCAAGGTTTCATTTTATATGCCTTATAAAGTAACACAAATTCTGGGAAGAGCCAAAACTCCAGATTCGATATAGGACGCTTTAGCCTTTTTTCATTCATTCCCATCCAATCAAAAAACCCTTTGTGGGAATTTTGTGAATTGGTTTCTGGAATCATAAGATAGAAAATATTTTTTTTAGAAATTATTTGAGAGTTGTTAGTACGAATGTGCGCATTTTGATACCTATTGGTATCAATTAGGATCCAGGCCTCAATATCGACTTTTTGTCTAAGATAAAAATTGAAAATTTTCCAAGCAAAATATTTTCTATCAGCTGGTTTTTCCATATATGGAATATCAACCTGCCCTAGATCATTTTGAATAGGGATGTTCCTCCGTATATCAAAAAGGTTTTTTTTAGACCTGTTATAAGTATAAGAAATTTCTTGCTTCTTATTTCCTTGAAAGGGAGGTCTATAAAAAAAGCATTCCGGTTTATTTTCATAATTAATAAATTTATATGATAAAAGATTATATATATAGTATTTTCGAAAATTATCTTTTTCAGTAGATAATAAATATACTTCAGATTTTTTTTTGGAACCAACTAACAGGTCTTTTTCATATGAATGCTGCTTGCTAAAATTTGCCTTTTTGGCTATACAACGCTGGCGAACTCTATTTCGCCAGTTTTCTGGTATTAATTTAGACCATCTGATCTGAGATAAATGGTATTGAAAATGCCATTTTAACCAGTTTTTCCATTTATTCGTTTCATAGCGCGGAAGTTTCTTATTTGCTAATTTCGAATGATCCATTCCTTGTCTTTCAAAAGAATCCTTTATTTTAGACTTAAGAAAAGGGGGTATTCTTTGATTTTGATATTGAACAACAGATCTTACCGAGTTACTAATTTTTATTTGTGATAATTTGTAAAATACATATGCTTGTGACATGTAGGATAAGTCATAAAAAATACGTGAATTTTCTTTAATATTTCTAATCTTATCAAGTGGCTTTTTTATAGCCGAAATAAATGAAATTGGAGTTTTCTTTTTTGTATTAATTGTTGCTTGTTTTCTTTCATTATTGTAAATCAATTTATCAATAAATTTTTTTGTTAATTTAAGAAAAAATTCTGTATTTATTCTGGGAATATTAATGATAGATACAAATATATCTGTATAGATTTTTTCAATGAAAATTTTTAAAAGGGAGGGTAATTTACAGATTAATCGAGCATTTCTTCTTTTTAATATTTGCCATTTTTCAAATCTTTTAGCATTATAATTTGTTTTGCTAGGACTAAGATTTTTTATTCTTGGAGTTACTTTTTTTTTCTCTTTTGAGATTTTTTCTATTTGATTTCGGATTGTACTTGTTCTATCAGTGACATCTTTCGTTTTTTTTTCTGTCAATGGAGAATTTGTCCAACTCGGAGATGCAATTTGACTAAATGATTCGTGAATTATCTCATTGCTTATCATGGAATCTTTTTCTTCTTTAAGTTCGTTCGATTTATATACTTCTCTTAATCTAAACAATAGAATTGGATTTACTTTTGAAAGTTCTTTTATTATTTTTTTTATAAAAAAAATACCTCCGATAACCCATTTTTTGATTTCTTTTGAAACCTTTCGAAGTAATTTGGTTTTTTCTTTGAAAACTGTTAGAACTCGAAAATACTTCTTTTTTAATTTTGCAATTTGTTTTTTGAATTCCTTAAAAATGGGTTTAAAAAAAGAAGGACGTTTTCGGGGCGGACCAAAAGGAAGTTCTGCTTCCATTCCCCAAATTGTTAAAAAACAAAAATCATCTTTTTCTTTTTTCTTTTTCATTAGATCTTTCTGAGAGGATCGTAGTTTGGATTTGCGCCAAGGTTTCAGACAGAACGGAAACAATATTTTGATCTGAATACCATCTGTCAACCAATTTTTTGGAAATTCTGTTTCGGATAATGGAACCCCATTATAGGTACATTTAAGATGTACCTCTCTATTCCATTCCTGGAAATCCTCAGCCCATTCAGGAAGTTCGAATAGGAGTATACGGCCAATATTTTTTGTAATTATTAATAAAGGTAATAGAATACTTTTTCTAAAAATAGATTGAGTTAGTAACATACAACCTCTTATTACTTGCGCAAGTGGAATGCTATCCCAGGCCTCTGCTATCTCTATTCGAACTTTTTCCTTTCTTTTGTTCTTTTCTTTTTTTTCTTCTCTTTTTGTTTGTTCTTTTGTATACTCTACCATTTTGAATGCTTCTCCCTTACCCACCCAATTTCGAAAAAAAAGTTTAATCAATCCGGAGATATCAAAAGAAAAAAGAGGGAATTTTTGTAGTCTTTCAAAAAAAAGGAGGGAATGCACATTTGCTTGAAACAATTCTGAAATAACTATTTTACGTCTTTGAGCTCGCATAGAACCTTTGATTATATCCCGCCGAAAGTCTGATTGTTGTGAATAAC